CGATTGATTTCTCAATCGTCAGATTCTATTGTGAGATTAAGAACTACGAAAGTCAGGGACCGGAAATCCGAGGGTCCAAAGGAAAGTTCCTAAAGGACTGTAAATTCTTGCTCCCAGGATCCAAGCCAAGGGGGGACTGATTATAGGAAAGACGGACTATCAACACTTCCTAATTACCCTCCCTACTAGTCTAGTATAGTGCCTACTGACTGAGGCTTGAATTCGATTGGATAGACTGAAGGGGAATCCAATTAGGAGTTGTGGAAAGGACTGAAAACACTTTGTATCCAGACTCGCAAGAGTCTCTGAAGGCTCAGGGGCATTCAATCAATATTGGATGGGGTGATTGGCTCTTATAGAATAAGGTTAAAAAAGAACGAAAAAATTCTTTCTTCTTGGTAACCCCACCAAGAATGTAATAGGATGTCTCCCTATTCTTTCACAGAAAGAGAAAGGATAAGGCTTAGATGTGAGATAGAGATAGGTGATAAATTCTATCTTGGTAGTATCCATTTTTTCCTTTTGCTTATGGAAGGCAGCAAAGAATAGGTCGTACTATTCCTACATGTTCCATTAATAGGACTCCCTTGAAACTTTCAAGGGGGTAACTGCGTATCTTGCTTGTGATTAATACTTCCCGGTTCTACCAGAAATTAGAAATTCTATAGGAACTTGTTACGAGTGTATTCATTGAATTGGTTCATCAATAGCATTGGGTCAGAATCCCATTTTGACTCTGCACCGTTGATTCCACTATTATTAATTATTAATGATCAATAATGGAATCATTTCTTTCATATTCATAGAGATAGGGGGCATAATTCACATGGATATAGTAAGTCTCGCTTGGGCTGCTTTAATGGTAGTCTTTACATTTTCCCTTTCACTCGTAGTATGGGGAAGAAGTGGACTCTAGGGGTACTACTAATTGAGTTGAGTAATCGAATTGTATCAATTGTTTAATAGATCGTTCTGCGAAGCTAAAAAAAATCACTTGGTTATTTCCTTTTTCCTTTTCTCTAATATAATAGATGCCCATACTATTCTTTCCCCATCGATTCTTTCGATGGATCTCGAGATCCATATTGAAAATAATCAGAAACCTAGGAAAGAGTTGACCTTCGATTATTTCAGATTGAGCGGAATCCGTCTAAATGGATATATCGAAGAAATAGAATTGGAGTTTTTGTTATTTACATCTAAACATATGTAGATATATAGATTAATCCATATCAAGCACATATCTTTATACAACTTTCTATAATAGTATAGTAGTAATAGTAGATAGTGTGATAGAAAGAACTATATGAACCTTTCTACCACACTATCTCATCTCAGAGACTGCTGACTTGACTCCAATCCACGCATTTCATTTAAGACTTGGGATTTGAATCCCTTTCATTTCTTCAATCATTGATAAGAACTCATAAGTCAAACTTCATTCAAATTAATCATTTTGACTGACTGTTTTTACGTAGATAATAAGTAAAAAAGCAGTAGGAACTAGAATGAACAACGCAGTAGCAATAAATGCAAGAATATTTACTTCCATAATCTCATCGTTTTTTTGCTTCGCAATAACTCGGGATCTAATCCCATAGAGATAATAAGTCTTTCTTCTGAAAATTCCACGGGATAAAGTGCATCCTGATGATACTGAATGGGATCAATATCATGAATAACAATATCTAATCTATTAAATGGGATTCATTGCCGAGAATGGAATAAATAGTATAACATAAGAGGATCTTTTATCCATATCGAATCAAAAATGGGATTCTTGATTGGATCAGGATCAGGAATCCCACGGAATTTCTCATTTCCACTCTTTCTTTTCTATAACCTACCGTCTTCCTTATACAATCATCTGATGAGGTATTATCTGACCGGTCTTCCATTGGTCACAGACCCAAGCAGTAGATTAGGAGTGAAATGGAAAAAGAAATGAATTAAGTTCTAAGCGAAGTTTTTGTGATGATCGAATCTTCTTGGAAGACAGAGAAGTGCGATAAAGATGGGTCCCGATATAAAAAAAGATCTAATAGTCCGATAAATTCACAATTTTCTTTATTGATTTTGTTCTTTCTTCGATGAGTAAAATATGAAGAAAAAAGGATTATTCATTCCTTCCTCCTAGAAAGGGTCGGATCTTTGTTTGATCTTTTATTAGTATCCTCTTTCCTTGGATTGGAACTGATACGTATAAAATAAATAAATAAAATGAAGTATACAATTCAAATGAGATAGATAAATGGTTTTTAATTCGTAATTGAGGTTACACAAAATCGGAGTTATAAAGGGGGGCAGGTTTCATCTGAAAAGTACTTCTGCCGCTGCCGGGATAACTATATGAAAATGAAGTTTATTATGTATTTATTATACAATAAATAAATACAATTTGTTTGTGTATGTGTTGCCGGAAAACATATACATATGGATACTCTATTTCATTCCATTGATCGGGAGCAATGGAAAAAGCCATACCAGTATAGTCTCTCTTGGAATCCTGAATGTGGTGATACCACCGCTCAACCCACATACGTCTCTCTCCCATCAAGTGGTACTGGTTGAAGTAATTGAAATGACCGTATTTGCCCGACGAGAAATGCGAAACAAAAAACGAAAGAAATAAGGTCCACCGCTTAGAATCAAATTCTGCCTCTTGTCTTTCCCCTTCACAGAAAATAGAAAATGGGGAGATGAATTGATGGATTCATCTGATTCTAGGTCGGGACTGACGGGGCTCGAACCCGCAGCTTCCGCCTTGACAGGGCGGTGCTCTGACCGGTTGAACTACAATCCCTGGAAATGAGTTATACAGCATACATATTCTTAGAATTTCTTTCTATTTTCTATTGAGAATTGCCGCGTTTTAACTTTAACATAAACACGAGTGAGATTGAGATACTTATCTTCATATGGATATGAACTGAACTAGAGTGAGAATGAGACGGATTACTAGTCATCCTGTGGTTATTGCCACATCGATTGATAAGATAATCAATTTGTTAATGAAAAACAGTCTTTTTTTTTCTTTACTCCTTTCCTTATACTTAATACTTAATATTAATATAAGTATATAAGTATTTACAGATTCCTCATCTAGATCGTTAGAAAGATCAGAACGTGTGGGAACAAATGAACAAAGAAATAGGTATATAGCAGAAAGATCGACTATTTATTCCCCTAGATCAGATCAGGCATTTCTGGAGGACAAATTGGTTATATCATCCTCATGGATCGGCGAATTGTTGGGCCGAGCTGGATTTGAACCAGCGTAGACATATTGCCAACGAATTTACAGTCCGTCCCCATTAACCGCTCGGGCATCGACCCAGGAAGGATCCATTCTAGGCTTATTGATAATCCACGATCAACTTCCCCTCGTAATACCCTACCCCCAGGGGAAGTCGAATCCCCGCTGCCTCCTTGAAAGAGAGATGTCCTGAACCACTAGACGATAGGGGCATACCTGCCCGATCGACATCATATTATGCTCATAGTATGAGCAGTTTTTTGGAATTGTCAATAGAATCTTTCGTGTTGTGCTTCCACAATTCCATAGAATTTTGGGTTGTTCATTCACGAACCATCATATATATACATATGACGAAATATAGGACTCCCTCAGCGAGGATTTTGTCCGACAGAAAAAAGGTCAAACCCGTTTCATTTCTTCAAATTTCACTCATTGATTCGCTCATCATTAAGATGAGATATGCCTCACTAAGCCAGAAATTCAGAAATGATAGAATTTTTGTGCTTGACTCAAAAGGGCGATGTAGAACTCGTAAATCTGGGAAGGGATCGACAAGTAATCGAAAATCCTTTTTTTCGATAAGAATTCGGTTCAGGGTACGAGTCGAATCATGTGATGAATAATTCGATGAAATTTGTTGGATCTATGTCGGATTGGTCCATGTATCAATCAAGTGAATCTCCCCCTAATTAATGGGTCAATAAAAGCAAAGCCATTAATTAGGAGCGAAACAATTCATTGCATTGATATTTTTCAAATAGAAATAATCATTTGACCCCAGAACTTCCTAGGTAAATCAAATTGCCTGTTCTTGAATGAGCCCCTAGTCATACATGTATATATGTACATATAGTGTATATATAGGTACATGCAGTAGACTCATAGCGATTAGTCGCCTCTTCATGAATTGAAGAAAATAGGCCCTTTTAACTCAGTGGTAGAGTAACGCCATGGTAAGGCGTAAGTCATCGGTTCAAATCCGATAAAGGGCTTTTTCCACGAAGCTCCAGTCTTAGTCTTCATTTTTCATCGGAGAATAGAGATATTCTTTCTATTTGCAATAAAAAAGGTAAACGAACCTCAGAATGAGTTATAGGCATAAAGTTGAACATTTGTTCATTATGATGATAAACAATACCACTTATTTATTCCTATAGTAGGACTACTATGTCACTACAGGCTATACTAGTCCCCATCTTTCATTATTGAAATTTTGGATCCCGGGACATAGATATTCTAGATAATACCCGATTCCGATTAGGAATCGACAAGGCAAAGTCTTACTACTTCTCCGTTGTTCAATTAAATCCATCGAAATCAAGAAAATAAAAAAGTAAGTGGACCTGAGCCATTGAATCATGACTATATCAGCTATTCTGATATTCAAATTCGATATAGAGAAAATTGTAGAAGCGGACTTTTTGATTTCTTTGGACCACGCAAGAATTTGTCGATATTTCCGATTGAATCTTCTTTTATTGTTCCTGGATGCTCCATAGGAATAAATCGCCATTCCTTTCCTCCACGGAGAACCCGTTTATTCCGAGTCACAAGAGCAATATACTTTTCAACTATATCTTTCTTTAATTCCAGAAAAGAAAAAGATCAGTTTCTATCTATATGGGATTTAGATATAGATATCAGATCGTGGCTTCATGTACCAAATATTTCCATATTGATGCATCAGAAATTTTGGTTCCGCCAATGCAATGGAGAGCGAATGCGAGAAAAGTACTTTCAT